ATCGTTTAATAGCTATTTTGCTTCAATCTCTCCTATCCAAAACAAATAAAAAAATGGAAGATTTAGTTACGATTAGAAAGAAACTTTCTATCTCTTTCTCCCTGGATCCTTTACTCATATTCAAAAATTGGGATTCTTGATCCAATTCCAAAAACTTATGTTTCATAATTTTAGAATCAATTCTAAATTGTATACAAATTACGATAATGTGTATATTATTCCTCGAATCGTTCGTTGAGAGGTATAAAGGATTAAAGCCCTTTAAGTAAGAAATAAAGTTTTTGATCGGGATATGAATCACGCAAGGGATCCCTTAACTATTAAGGGATCCATAGAACGAGTCGCACTTTTACCACTAAACTATACCCGCTACAATACAATTATTGTATATAAATGGATCTTTTGTCGAACAAGGGAATCAGTCATAATTATGAAATAGGCATAATTTAAGAAATAGGGGCATATTTTTATGATAATTAGATAGAATGTTGACATCTTTCGTAAGGTGCCTTCTAATGAAATTAAGAAAAGGGGGCGAATCTCATTTTTGGATTTTGTTGAAGGTATTTTGACAGATAGATCTCGACAAAATTACTTAATTCATAACACAAAAATGCATTGTGCAAGAATCCATAGTTCCATTCTTTTTTTTTAGATACGTTACCCGAAAACAAAAGAAGGAGTAATAAAAAATGACTTTTTGATTCCTATGATATAGAACCAAAATGATATAAAATCAAAAAGTCATTTTTTATTTATGTTTGATCATGTTTAAATTAATTACAAGTTTTTTTCAAATCAAATACATTCAAATAAATCATTGTTATCCAGGATTCATGGGAAAAAAGAGCCATTCCAGTACCTAGCTGGGCTCTGGCTGTATAGTATAAAAAAACAAACTCAAAAATAGAATAAAAAAATAGAATATATATTTATTATATTAAATATTCAAATATATAATTATAATATATATATATTTAATAATATATATATATATTTAATATATAATAATGAATAGAAATAAAATAAAAAAAAAAGAGAGAGATAAGATATCAAAAAAGATATAAAGAAGGTTTTTTTCAATCCCTACTTTTTGTTCTTTTTGTTTATGCGATGTAACATAAACATAATAATTCTATTTTTTTTAATTGGGGAGAGATGGCTGAGTGGACTAAAGCGTCGGATTGCTAATCCGTTGTACGAATTTTTGTACCGAGGGTTCGAATCCCTCTCTTTCCGTTTCCGTTGATTGATGATTTGATATTTTTTTTTCTTTTGAACTGATGGAGCTTCTTTTTTTTTGTTTTTCGTCCTTGTTTGTTTAATTTTGTTTACTTTTTTTTACTAGTTAAAAATGTAAAATAGATAGAAAAACGAAAAATATTTCAAAATCCAGCACAAGTAAGGAAAACACATAAAACAAAAAAGATTTTGTTATTCTTCACGTCCTGGATTACGTCCTGGATCGTTAGATAGGAATCCGAAGATGAAAAGAGAAACAAAGAATATCACTATCGTGTAAACAAATAGTTTTAGAGTAAGCATTACAAAATCTCCAAGATAATTTAAAAAAAACGACCGAGAAAGAGAATAGATTCTCTTCTATTTCACATTATGTTTCCTTTGATACTAAGTTTCTAAGAAATGAAGTGATTTCGAGGAAATAGAAAAAAATTAGGAAATTGATTTGTATTAAGAGTCGAGCCTTTTATTACCATTACCAATAATTACTATTATCAAAAATTTTCATATCCACAATCGAGACCTAGGTATTGGTGGTGGACTCAAATCTAATAATAGGATTAGGATTTATTAATGGAAAAAACGGAAATGATGAGATGGTCCGGATTTTTCTTGTCTATTCAAAAATTTCAATATTGGAATCAAAGATTCACACTGTAAAACTTATCTGATCTTATAAATTGTTAAAATGTGCGAATTTTTGTTTTCGAATACATTCTGAATTTATTTAGGACATTATTCAAATTAAAGATCTCATCGAAAACTTACAGCAGCTTGCCAAACAAAAGCTAAGAGAAAAAAGAGTAAGGGTATTACTGGCATAAAATCTACAATTGGATTCAAAAAAGCGTAGGCTTCAGGCAATTTCGCCAAGAAAAAACTACTTGAATAAAGGGCAGAGTGAATACAAATACAGACCAAGCTAAAGATATTAAGCATAACAAAAATTTTGTTCTTTAATAAAATGAATTGTATTTTTGCTTTTTTTGAATTCGAATTTTCATTTTTATTGTATTTTATTATATATTTTATTTTATTGTATTTTATTATATATTTTATTGTATTTTATTATATATATATGATTTATTATAAATTATTATTATATATATGATTTATTATAATATAATTTCTTATTATTATTAAGTTAAGAATTAAATATTAAAGAAAAAATAAAAGAATTATAAAGAAATATATATATATAATATATATAGATATAGAATAATAAAATAGAAAATAATTAAAAAAATGGATAATAATTGAAATATAAATAATTCAAATATTGAATTCTTATTTATTATGAATATTCATAAATATTCATTATAGATGTGAATGAATATTCATAAATATTCATTATAAATGTGAATGAATATTCATAAATGAGCAATAAAACTCAAAAAAATGAATCAAATAAAATCAGACCCCCAAATATTTTTTTTTTGATTTGAACTTATCCAGTTCAAAATCTTTTCATTCTGAAATAAAACATCGAAGAAATCATACTTTCATACAATATCTTAATTGAATTTTATGTAATGATCAATAAATTCATTTTAATTCGATATCTATGCATATCAAAATCCTAGCAACAATTTTTTCTATAGAAAAATTTTGGAACTGGAATTGACGAACAAACAATAATAGTGTTTATTAGTGTCGAATCGAAAATGGGGCGTGGCCAAGCGGTAAGGCAGCGGGTTTTGGTCCCGTTATTCGGAGGTTCGAATCCTTCCGTCCCAGATCATATCTATTCATGATATATATATACCAATTTGAATACAAATTGTATATCATAATAAAGATTACCCTTTCTTTTTTGAATCATTCGTCTCTAATGTAAATCGAGTCGCTTATGAATATGTAGATGTAGATTCAAAAACGACTCGATTTTTTTTTATTGTAATCTTATTGTAATAATTGTGGATAATTGTATAATAAATATATTGATTATTATTTCATATTTCTTTCTATTTTTTTTTTTTGAAGAAATTCATTTTTTCTATTTACAAACTATTAAAATAGAATAGAAAATTGATTCATACAATATCAAGTTAATTTGTTTTTTTATACTTCTTTACTTTAGTACTTTAGAAATTCAATTGTCCAGTCATATATAAAAAGTATAGATTTTTATATTATATATATTGATTGAATCAATGACTATGCACGATTTCATAATTGAATCAATTACATACCAGATCTAAACTAAAAAAGAATGTTATGGTAAAACTTCGTTTGAAACGATGTGGAAAAAAGCAACGTGCGACTTGAAAGACATGATTAGATTAGCTGTGGATTCTTACATCCGCCATTATTTCTAGTAGATAGAATCTATTCTATAGAAATCGGGGTGCTCTTGGCTCGACATTGTTTGTTCTGTTCCACTAGAACTCATTGTTTGGGGGACGGGAGAGGGTTTGATGATATAAATAGTACATGATGGAGCTCGAGTTTATTTATTTTTCAGGGGCAAGTATCTAAGGTTAGTGAAAATGAATAAGTTAGAACAACTTCGTAAGTTGATTTTTGATAGAGAAATCGAAAGGATCCAATTCGAGCAAGGTCAAAAAAAAATCCAAATTTATTGGAATTGCTAAAACTATTTCGATCAAAAGTGTATCTGCGGGAATCAACCTTCTATTTGTATGATTCTTTGAAAGAAAGAAAAAAAATGGGTATGTATGTTGCTGCCATTTTTGAAACGATTTAAGATCCCCGAAGTAATGTCTAAACCCAATGATTCAAGAAAAAGCTAAAGGATCTTGGAACAAGTAAATACCATTTTCAAATTGTCTCAACAATTCTATTAGAATGAAGAAAAACAAATAGATTCTAAAGAAGACAAACAAGAAAAGGGGGTAGAGACCGCTCAATAAATGAAATACCTAAAGGCTTTCTTTTCATTTGAGTTATTTGAGAGTTATCCAAATTGAGGTATGAGGTTGCGAATACGAAGAGTTATTCTTTTTTTTTTTCAGAAAGAAAAAGAATAAGAAAAAAACTGAAATCATAGTCTAATTGATTTGCTGATTTTATTGATCTATTTGACATCAGAATTTTATACATAGACATAATTTTGAATTTGATCGAGCCGTACGAGGAGAAAACTTCTTATACGTTTCGAGGGGGGGTATATTGTTCATCTATATCTATCCCAATGAGCCGTTTATCGAATCGTTGCAATTGATGTTCGATCCCGAAGAGAGGGAAGAGATCTTCAGAAAGTGGGTTTTTATGATCCAATAAAGAATCAAACCTATTTAAATATTCCTGTTATTCTAAATTTCCTTGAACAAGGCGCTCAACCTACAGGAACTGTTCAGGATATTTCAAAAAAGGCAGGTGTTTTTATGGAACTTTGCCCTAATCAACAAACGAAATTCAATTAATGAAATTTAAGAGGGTGTGGATAACTTCTATATAGATTTATAGAACTCTTTTATCTTTTATCCCCCCCCCCCGCTCTCTTGTTCTATTCATACCTAATTTTTTATTTCTTGTTATTGACATAGAATGCTGTTTTCTATAACCACAAAAATCGATTTTTATCGATCTTCAAAATGAAAATAAAATACAAAAAATGGATAGAGGTAGAAGATATATCTAGAAGATAGAATATAGGAAAAAGGAAATTAATAATGACTCAATGAAGTAATTGGGTCCGTCCATAAATACAGTATCCCCAACGAGGTTTTTTTCTTTTTTTATTCATTTCAAAAATATAATCATTGAAAATAAAATCTCATAAAGAATATTATTCTTTTTAGAATATTTAATATCTTATTTTCTATTCGAATAGAAATTCGAATATTATTTTCTATAAAAAAAAATAAAGTAGAATGGAAAAAAATTCCAGCACATATAGTGACATATATAGTGAAATAATACTCTGGGTTTTCACGAAAAAAAAATCATTTTTTTTGAATACCCACTCGCTCGTTATTATTATCAGTTATTAATCCTAGTGATATATACTTTATTTAATAAAATTTTATTATTGATAGTAAATAAATGAGATATCATATTAAAAAGAAAATATTAATATGATTTTTCATCGAATGACTATTCATCTATTCGATTTTCATGTAAATAGAGGAAAAAAGCTCTATGGAAAAATGGTGGTTCAATTCTATGCTGTTTAATAGGAAGTTAGAATACAGGTGTGGATTAAGTAAATCAATAGATAGTTTTGATCCTATTGAAAATACCAGTGTAAGTGAAGACCTCCCAATTTTAACTGATATGGATAAAAACATTCATAGTTGGAATAATAGCGAGAATTCTAGTTACAGCAATGTTGATTATTTAATAGGTGTCAGGAACATCCGGAATTTCCTATCTGATAAAACTTTTTTAGTTAGGGATAGTAAGAGAAATAGTTTTTCCATATATTTTGCTATTGAAAATCAAAATTTTGAGATTGACAATGATCATTCTTTTCTAAATGAACCAGAAAGTTTTTTTTCTAGTTATAAGAATTCTAGCTATTTGAAGAATGGCTCTAAGAGTGATGATGATCATTACATGTATGATACTAAATCTATTTGGAATAATAACATTAATAGTTGCATTGAGAGTTATCTTCGTTCTCAAATCTGTATTGATAGTTACATTTTAGGTGATAGTGACAAATACAATGACAGTGACTTTAATAGTTACATTTGTGGTAAGGGCAGAAATAGTAGTGAAAGCAAGAGTACTAGTATAATAACTAGCACAAATGATACAAACGATAGTGATTTTACTAAAAGAGAAAGTTCTAATGATCTCGATGATACTCAAAAATACAAGCATTTGTGGATTGAATGCGAAAATTGTTATGGATTAAATTATAAGAAAATTTTGAAATCAAAAATGAATATTTGTGAACACTGTGGATATCATTTGAAAATGAGCAGTTCAGATAGAATCGAACTTTCGATTGATCCAGGTACTTGGAATCCTATGGATGAAGACATGGTCTCTCTGGATCCCATTGAATTTCATTCGGAAGAGGAACCTTATAAAAATCGTATTGATTCTTATCAAAAAAAGACAGGATTAACGGAGGCTGTTCAAACAGGCACAGGTCAACTAAACGGTATTCCTGTAGCAATTGGTATTATGGATTTTCAGTTTATGGGGGGTAGTATGGGATCCGTAGTGGGTGAGAAAATCACTCGGTTGATCGAATATGCTACCAATCAACTTTTACCTCTTATTCTAGTATGTGCGTCCGGAGGAGCGCGTATGCAAGAAGGAAGTTTGAGCTTGATGCAAATGGCTAAAATCTCTTCTGCTTTATATGATTATCAAATCAATCAAAAGTTATTCTATGTATCGATCCTTACATCTCCTACTACTGGTGGGGTGACAGCTAGTTTTGGCATGTTGGGGGATATCATTATTGCCGAACCAAATGCTTACATTGCATTTGCGGGTAAAAGAGTAATTGAACAAACGTTGAATAAGGAAGTACCTGAAGGTTCACAATCGGCTGAATTTTTATTCCAAAAGGGCTTATTTGATTCAATCGTACCACGTAATCCTTTAAAGGAGGTTCTAAGTGAGTTATTTCAACTCCATGCTTTCTTTCCTTTGCCTAAAAATGAAAAATCAAGCAGAGCCTAAAATTCTTTTTTAAATTCTTTTTTTTTATTGTGGCGAGTGAGTAGTTATTTCGTTTCTTGGAATCCAAGAAATATAAGAATGAGAGTCAAAATCCAAAGAAAAAAATGAATTTTTTTGGAAAGATAAGATTTAATTGCATAAAGAATCATGCGGATAATTTTGTTTACTGATTACTGATATTCCTGATTAGGAATTCAAAATTAGGAACTCAAAAACCTATATTCAAAAAGCGAATTCTTTTTTCCACGAAATTAGACAAGAGACACATTATGTCCCTTTATTTACTAAAAATCCTTGTTATTGACTCAGATTATAACGAATTTATCAAGAATTTTTAAGAAAAAAACAAAAAACTCTTTTTTTTTTTTTTGTTTTATTTTGAATTTCAAATAAAATAAATTTTGAGACAAAAATCAAATTAGAACACACAAGATCAAAGTAATAAAATAATAATAGAAAAATACTAAGAATAATAAAAAGGTGTATTATCATACACATGTTTCTTGTAGAAATAGAGGGCGAAATTCATCCAGTTATTTAGTTCTATATTCCTTATATTTATTATTAGATTCTATTTGTACGTTTGATTCTATTCTTTATTAATATTCTTTATTAATAAATATTTTTAATTTTTTTTCTTTTATTATTGATTTATTATATTCTATACTTACTATGTATACTCAATATATAGAGTATGAAATAGATATTTATTATCTATATATATCTATATATATATTCATTTAGCTATACTTAGTATAATTTTTTAAATATACTTAGTATAAGTCTATATGAATTCTAGTGATTATAGACTATCTTTATTACAATATAAGAATAATCAAAATATGAAATTAATATAACAATAAAAAAAAATAACAGGTACAAATATTAAATCGAGGTACCCATTTTATGATAAACTTACCTTCCGTTTTTGTGCCTTTAGTGGGCCTAGTATTTCCGGCAATTGCAATGGCTTCTTTATTTCTTCATGTTCAAAAAAACAAGATTTTTTAGATATGGGCAGTAGGGACAAATCTCATATATTTTTTTAGATAAAGTCAAATTCATTTGCTTGGATTTGTTATCCTATTCCATTTTTTAATAACTATTCCATTAAAAAAAACAAAAGAAAAGGAAAATACTAATATCATATAAGCCTTAATAAGGAGGATTAAATATGATTTGGGAGTCAAAACATGCTTGGCGCTCACAACATGCTTGGCGCTCAGAAGACGGATGGATCGACATTGTAAAGGGGTGTCGAAAACCAAGCGATTTCTTCTGGGCTTCTTTCATTCTTTTAGGTTCATTAGGGGTGTTATTGATTTCAGCTTCCAGTTTTTATGGTAGGAATTTTTTATCTTTCATTTCGTCTGAGTTTGAGCCTGAGCTAGTTCCTTTTTTGCCACAAGGGGTCACGATGACTATCTATGGAACCGCAGGTCTCTTTCTAAGTTTTTCTTGGTGGCTTATAATTTTTTGGAATGTGGGTAGTGGTTATGATTTTTTCGATAAAAAAAATGGAATGGTGTGTTTTTTTCGTTACGGATTTCCTGGAAAAAATCGTCGTATTTTTCTCCGAGTCCGTATGGACGATATTCAGTCCCTCATAATACACAGTAAAATCGAAACTAAAAAAGATAGTAGGTCTAAAAAAGATAGTAAGTATCGTAGTGGTATCCTTTATATGCAAACCAGAGAACAGGGGGCCATTCCCTTGACTCCTATTGATGATTATTCTAGGACTCCAGCCAAAGTTATACAAAAAGCTTGGGACTTGTCCATATTCTTGCGTGTACCAATGGAAATATTTTGATAAAAAAATTTCGAAAAATAAATGCTTTCTTAGGGAAAAGAGAGCATTTATTTTTCGAAATTTTTCTATTTTAAATTGATAGCTTTTGAAACAAGATTTTTTTTCTTCATTCGAATTGGGAGTGGATTCTTTCGTTTTCTTATTTGATTTCTGTATTCTTTTTCTAAATTCAAGGCAAGAACTAACTTCCGAACTATAAATAAAAAAAGCGGGAATAGATTTTCAATTTATATAAAGGCTCTATGACTTGTAATAGAACTTATGCTTAATAGAAAAATTATTATCATATAGAGTTGACAAATGAGATGAAGCTGAGTTCATTAAAGACGAAAAATGGCAAAAAAAAAAGCATTCATTCCCCTTCTATGTCTTACATCTATAGTCTTTTTGCCCTGGTGCATCTCTTTTACATTTAAGAAAAGTCTGGAATCTTGGGTTACTAATTGGTGGAATACTAAACAATCCGAAATTGTCTTGAATCTCATTCAAGAAAAAAGTATTTTTAAAAAATTCATAGAATTCGAGGAACTCTTCCTCTTGGATGAAATGCTAAAGGAATACCCGGAAACACGTTTACAAAACCTTCGTATCGGAATCTACAAAGAAACCATCCAATTGATCAAGACGCACAACCAAGATCGTATCCATACGATTTTGCACTTCTCGACAAATATAATCTGTTTCCTTTTTCTAAGTGGTTATTCTATTCTGGGTAATAAAGAACTCATTATTCTTAACTCTTGGGTTCAAGAATTCCTATATAACTTAAGTGACACAATAAAAGCTTTTTCTATTCTTTTATTAACTGATTTATGTATAGGATTCCATTCGACTCATGGTTGGGAACTAATGATTGGTTCTGTCTATAAGGATTTTGGATTTACTCAGAATGATCAAATTATATCTGGTCTTGTTTCCACTTTTCCAGTCATTTTAGATACCATTTTTAAATATTGGATTTTCTGTTATTTAAATCGCGTATCTCCATCGCTTGTAGTGATTTATCATTCAATGAATGAGTGAAAAAACGATCCACTGATCCAATTATAAAGTTTGTTTTTTTGTATATAAAAGCTAAACATTCAAAAATTCACTTATTCTTTTTCTTTCTACTCGTATTCTTCCTATATTCTAGGAAAATGATTTCAGTAAATAGCAGAATCATGGATAGGGAACTAATGCCAGTAACCTACCTAATCTTATTGTAGAAATTTTCAGGATCAATTATTGGACCATGCAAACTAGAAATGCTTTTTCTTGGATAAAGGAAGAGATTACTCGATCCATTTCCGTATTGCTCATGATATATATAATAACTCGAGCACCCATTTCAAATGC